ACATCACCATAAGTCTCAGGAGGGGTCATCCCCGTGGTAGGAAACACGTCCCAGTTCCTTACCTCCAATTACCCGACTAGACTCCACTCCTTACCCCTTAGCCCGTCACCATACCATGAAACCCCTACCGTCACCTTAACACCCCATACAACTACCACAATATCAAACCCCCCCAGAATCCAAGAAAAATGGCTGAAAGTGCAAGCCCGAATGAAAAAACAAACTATTAGAAGCGGCTTACCTATCCTTTTCTAAGTAACCTGGCATACGCCCCAGCCCTGATCCGAACAGGACAACAACAATTCCAGGAGACAGGCGTCCTGTCTGTTCTGGCTGCTGAGCCGAGAATCCGTTTTTTGATCCGGACGGAGAGAGGAATCATTCCAATAGCTGCCGTCGATTTTGAACACGTTGTTTCGTACAGTTCTGATACAGAACTGAAGTCCCTATCAGAATGGTATCCTCGAGTGACTCTGAGGGGCTTCTAGTCCTTCCTTCTTGACTCGTTTCGCAACGACGAAGTCAATTCCATTGATTCTTTGGCCTCGGGCCTCACCGGTGAACTCGAGGGAGCTGCTAGCTTCAGTTCTTTACTCAGCCTCAATGGGAGTTGTTCAAGCCGACGCCCCCCCGGAAACAAACAGAGTCAATAGAAAGAAGCTCCGGCGGGCGGCCCCGGCTTCTGGCTCTCTTGATCAGGCCGTCGTATTTTGGGGAGGCGACTCCCGAAGCAGGGGAGCCACTCCTAGACCAGCAGAATTACATGAACGAGCGACAAGACCGATTGCAAGCCCTACACTAGTAGAGAGGTCTGCTCTAGCCTCTCACCATAGGTCCAGCAACTCTGAATACAGCTCTCGTTAGAGGCATGCCCTCAGTGCTCGCTAAAATGATCTGATAGTTCTAGTGGGCCTTGCTACGGCTGCTGCTACAGCTACAGCATCATATGTCATGCTCCTCTTCTCTGAGCCGCACCTGTCATCTCAGTTCAGCGGTCAATCATTTCAAAAGTCTCCTTCAATTAATGAATAGTGCAGGCAGGGTGAGCTTGTGCTCATCCAAAGCGCTAGCGAAGGCTCTCCCATTCCCACCGGGAGCCCCTCCCCTGGTCGCAAACACGGCCGACCGGGAGGCGTGAGAATCCGAGATTTGGTCTGTCGTCCTCCTCATTATAGTCCTCCTAGAATCAATAGCATTTCGTCGGAATACATCCTGTCTTTTCACCTTAGTAGTCCTATGCATAGTCAGTACTATAGCCCCAATCATGGCTACTAATAAAATAGGACTAGGAACCAAAAACCGGACGGAATAGTAGGTATAAAGTAAATTGCCCAATGTTTCCAAATTAGTCCAACTTCGTACCTTTCCGGCATGAACCGTATATCTCAGAGAGGTCGTATTTCTGTGGGTTGGTAGTAATGGAATGGTTTCATTATCTAAAATGAAGAACATTTCCCACCAAAGGATCAGTCCAATAATACCACTCACTGGTAAATAGCGCAATACTTCTTCGTGAGTCTCCGCTATTTGAATATTGAACATCATAACCACGAATAGGAATGAAGCGGCAATAGCTCCTATATGAACTACTGGGGAGATCATAGCGGAGAAGTCAAGACCTAACAAAAGAAGTAAACCTGAAGTGTCGCGAAAGACTGGGATGGGAAACGAAACGGGATGTACCGGATTTTTAGCACGTGCAACCATCAAACCAGAGACCAAAGCAGGGCTCGACGAAACAGAAAGTATCATGGTACGTCGTCCTTCCCTGAAATGGAACTTTCATGCTGGAGCAAGAACTAGCATTCAAGTCGATCTATTACGACCAGCGCGGTTGTTCGTATTTCATTTTCTTCTTCCAAGCCCAGCCCTTCTTAGAAAGCACTCACTGAGTTACTTACGGAATCTAAAATATCTCTCGACGCCGAGAATGATTTATGTGTCCAGGTCGATCAGAGGTTCGGCTTGCTTCTCCCCCACCTTTTTTGCGTTCTGGGGCCCGTAATATAATGAGTACCCTTTCTTCCACCTCCGAAGGATGGAGGGGGTATACAGCGAAAGAAGCGTCGAAGGGCGGTCCTCCTTATCTTATCCAGCAAAACACGTCCATAGAAAAGAAAATAAGGCTCGGCAAAGACGACAGAAACTAGGGATAGTTTCTTTTCATCCATGCCTTAAGCATGCTTTGATAGTACGTGCTTCCCTCTCCCTTACTACGGAGCTGCTTTAGGATATAGCGGAGAGTTGGGGGGCGCTCGTCGTCTTGATCATCAATGATCCATTTAGTCATTAGACTCAAATCGACATAGTTGATTTGATGACTGCCCCCTCGTATATCTCTTTGACTGCATTCTCAATCTGTTGGATTAGGTCCAATTTTTATTCTTCGATTCTCGCTCCTACTGGGCGGAGTACTCAAAATCTCTTCCATGATATCCGGAGTACTCCCCCTATTTTGGGCTATCTCCGGTAGCAGCCTCGGCGGCCCAAAGTCACGCCAAGTCGGGATTGGCCCCCCCAGCGGGAAGCGGGTGAGCGGTATGAGCCGCCCCGGCTGGAGCCGGTTCCTGAGCCGCCAGGGGCAACCATTGCCTGTATAAGGATAAGGCCGCCTCGTTTTCCGCAAGAGATCGGGGGACAAGTTCCCCCGAGCGTCCCCCCGGGGGGGGCCAGCCTCACTCAATTCGAGATCGAGAGAATCATCCGCGCCATACGCGACAGGGATTATGTCAAATAAAGAAAGTCAGAAATTTTTTGAAAATAACAAAATAAATGAAAGTCAAAAGAGGTACAAATCGATAAAGATAAAAGACCAAAAAACAAACATAATATTTCCAATAAGAAGAAAATCGTTTAAAAAATCAACAGAAAGTTCTATTATAAGAGTCGTTTTTTCTCATTTGGAAACGTTATCAGCATCTATCTTTCAGCAACTGAACGGGAAGATCTTTGATCAATTAAGGTTATAGGTCTGCTGACGCTTACCTTAGGTAAGCGTCAGCATTGGACCTCCCAACAACAACCCCAATTTTTCTTTCCCATAGCATAGGTCCCTGACGGCTATTCGAAAAGCAACAGGGGGCCTTTCGCCTTTTGTTAAGAAGGCGGTCTCATGGACCGGTCGCCTTTGGTACTTTTGTAGTCAATTTAGTTCAGTAGCGCCTAAATAAGAAAAATAGGGCTATAAGTAGGCCGTTTGCTATTGCTATAAGGGCTGCTCGCCTTTTGACGGCTTGGCTTCGCTATCGCTCCTATGTAGTGGTCGGCCTTCAAATTAGTATTCCTACCATACCAGAATGCCTATTATATAGTGCTAGAAGCTTCGCCAGAAGCAAGCAAGACGAGGAAGCGAAGCTTCGTAGACAAGGCTCGTTCCGTGCTTGACTTACGAGCTCGTGTAGTAAGGCCTCGCCCCTGTAGCTGTTGGGCTTATGAACTCCACTTGCTGTCTACTAAACGAGCGTTAGAGCGAATTGAGCGAGCGAGCGAAGCCTTCAATTTAGTAGCTTCCCCCCTTTTCCCTCACCCTAAAATTGCATTTCCGCTTAAGCTTCCGGTTGGGGGATTAATTTAATTGATTGGATACCCGAGAACCATAATCTTTCAAAGAAACAGCTTCTACGACGATAGATAGGGGTCAGGTTTGGCATCTATGCCCCCTGCCCTCCAAACAGTATGGGAGCCTTTCAGCTCGTACTGCTCACACTCCTAGATCTTCACGGCACCTCCTCCACCATAGTGTGAGCTGGGAGCAGCTCCGAAAAGCTAGGCCTACTTAAAAATGAGCTTTCAAGTCAACGTCAACAACAACACCACGAAAAAAGTACGGTTGCCCACTGATCTGATCATAGGTGAAATCCAATCCCTTCGCTTCGCGCCAGGCTTGGCAGCCGTAAGTCAGGCTCCCTTCGCCTCTCGGAAGCGAGAAAGCAAGCAGCTTCAAATCCGTTGCGCGCCGTCACTACTTTAGATAAAGACTAGGACCCAGCTTCAAAACTACTGCGCGGCCGTTGCTTGCTGGCTGAAAAGCCTATTAGTAAAACGCGCGTTGGCCTTTGACTTAATAGTCATAATCGTTTTGAAGCTTCAAAACTACTGCGCGCGTTTTACTAATAGGCTTTGAAGCTGGGCTTTTCAGCATTGACTCGGCCCCCTCATATAATACGATAAGGCCCGTCAGAGTCCGTCAGTTCGCGTCGCTGCCCCATCTAGTGACGGTAAAGAAAGCCCGTCACTAGATGGGGCGGAGCTTCGCGAAGCGAGCCAGCAGACTATCTAGTAAGCCCTATATAGTCAGGCTAGATAAGGGCTTGAAAAGCGAAGCGAGCCAGAGTAGCGCGCTAGCTAGCTACTCTTCCGTTTATCTCACCTTTTTCAAATGTCCACCCCGAACCGAAGGGGCGGAGGGCGCACAACCCCTTCTCCGCTCCTTTCCTGAGCGTTTCACACTAAGCTCTTCGATCCTGCCCTGCGCCTCTCTAGGCTTCGCTATTGCTCATGACTGGTATATGATCTCTCTATGTAGTGGTCGGCCTTTGACGAACTTCGCCAGAAGCGACTAGTCGCTTCCCGAATGCCTCTTGACTATAGTATGGTCTAGTCTTTCCAATGCCTCCTTCCTTGCCGCCGCTACTAGGAGAGTAAGCAACGTCGCTTTCATTCTATTCTATAAGCGAAGCGACTTGTCGAGTCTACGAAGCTTCGTAGTTGCTTCCCCCCTTCGCCTCGCCATGCCACTAGATCCATAATGACCGGCGAGTCGGAACATGTACGAATATAACCACGCGGAGCGCCGGGCCGGCCTATCGAAGAAAGAGATCATTGAGCCTATTTAGCCGTACCGTAGGGCTGGGAATCGCAAGAATGGATAAGTCCTCTATTGAATTGAATGGGGTGGGAAAGGCAGGTTCGGAAATGGCCGGATTAGCAGGAGGGAGGGCGGCCCCACCCTGAAACAAAGGTGTACGTACATAAATAAAGAGGCTGGTTATGTCCGTCTC